GGCGAAGCATGAATGAAGCGACGGAAGGTTTAAGCCACTACGTTGAGCTGCTAACTGCTGTTGCCAATCTACTAGGCCTAAGACAACTTCTTTACTTTTCTCTTTCCCGGAACCATAGCACAACTAAAACAGGTATACGATACTAGCTCTAAGGGATCCCCTCTTGAGCTTCTGTGCTTCGCTTTAGTTTACTATTTTTAGGAGTAAGACAAGTAGTGGACAAAATGAGGGTGCATTGGATCGGGAGTAAGCACTAGTGACTAAGGATTTTCACACTTGGTGGTCCGGATATGCGGCTAAGGTTTTTCGTTTTTTCAGGTGTGGTGTGCTTTGGCGGGGGCTGAGGCAAAAAAAAGACTGTACCGGGTGTCCTTTCCTCTCGTCAGGCAGCTATCTCGAGCTCACTGAACTTATCGCTTAAGATTTGTGATAGGGCCGAGAGTACGACCTTATCACACATGTTCGCAATAAAGATTCCCGCTATTACCCTCTCTTCTCCTCCCTCCTGTTTTTCCTTTCCACTTCTAGCATTAAGCTTTCCATAGAAATCTCGCATATATTGTTAACGTTGAAAAAGCACATATGAAACATAACACAACCCCATCCTTTTCAATAGAAAATTCTAATTATTATTAGAAGGAAATTTATTATACATAAATAAGAAATTATTCCCTCCACGCTGTTAAGCCAATCATTCCCAGCGAATACCATAACCATATAGTGAAACAGATTCTGTGAGAGCCATATGGGAATAGATCCCACGAAGACCGGTAGAGCACTTTTGTATGGCTTCAAGCCCAGCGGGTCGAAGCTTTCGAATATGTGCTTGGCCTCACTATTTATAGGTTCACCACAATCACATGGTTCTTGAAAGTGTCCCGTCCGACTCTAACGAGATTTCTCATCTCTGGAGAGGAGAGAACTCCAGGATGATTTATAACCTCATAAGGTACCAAATACCACCAGACGGCGAATCCCAAGATCAGGCACACAAATAGTACAAACCTGATATCACGCAAAAGTGAATATATTATATATTACACCATCGATAAATCGGAAGGGAATGATTCGACTATACCTCTTGATTTGACTATCAAGTTCAAGTTGAAGTATATCGGGCAACCCCATGATTCCTTTGCGAGGAATCCTACCAACGTCTATATTGTTTGTTAGCTCGCAGGGATTCACCTTTAAAGGGAGCCAAGGTCCTATAGAGTACTTATTATTTATAATACTTTTCTTCCTTCCTTGATTGGAAAGAAATACATGCCTACTAGTGTAGACGTTAACCCTAATGCTCCCTTCTCTCTTTATAACACGTATTTCAGGGTTACCTGATGTAAATTTATTAAATAATGATAGCTAAACATTATTGTAATGTTTAATATTTTCCATTCATGCTCCCACAAAAAATGTAGATAACCTTCTTCATACTTGGAAATAAGAAAGGTTCGAATTCAGCTCGTGACAAGGCCTTTTTTTCGTCTTTTTCGGCCTGTTGGTACTTGTCGAATTGAAACTCGATAATCAGAAGATTCGCCAACATTACCTATTTTATTAGTGGATTCGGGGCAACCCCGGGGTAAGTACGTGATTTCAAATTGCATTTTATAAGCATATGATCCTCCTTTTACTGTTAAAGTACCATCTCCGCCTTTGCTATCTATGCTTCCTGGTCGCTCATTCTTCTACTTGACTTCCAGCTACTCTGCTCTGAGCTTAAGAAAGGTTCAAAAGTCGCTTTGGTTGCCGCTAAAATCGGATGTGATTTTTGTAGTTTTGAATTCCAGAACTGGTCTCCTTTCGGGAACTCTCTTCTCTAGGGATTCCTATTATATTTCTATTGACTCTTCGCCGTCTACAACACAAAAAGTTTTGGTAACTTACTTACAGATTGTATCTTAAATAAAAGAAACATCAACATCCTTTAAGCTAAGACTAAGGAATGGGGGGAACACTACCGATCCCGAGACAGACGACGAAGCTACATCGATTACAAAAAAATCTGAGTCAGTGGTGGCAGACCCTTTCCCGGCCCCTACAATCAAGCAACCTCACCAATGTGAATGAAAGAAAGGGCACCACATACATCTCGACTAGTTCGTGCCTGCGGAGCGAACAAAAACCTCTTTTGAATTCTGATTCCGACTCCGAAGTCCGGATATTTGGTTGCTTTGTACTCGACCCATGTGGTTCGGCTTGTTGCGCCACCTCACTTAACCAAACATATCCGAGAATCAGTTCTACCAGATATCTACAGCACTTGCTGCTTCATGCCCGGTTGCATCTTACTCTGCTGGTTCACCTTCTAAACAGGTCTCCGCACCTGAGACACATCCTTCTCCTGTTGCTTATTCTTTTTCCTATATTGTGGTGGCTTATTCAGCGAGCTGGAGCTCCTACTGTTCCCGCGCCAGCTTCAACTCTAGCTCCCTTCGGCCTCGAAGATCATCAGGTTCCATCCAACTCACTCTAGTTTCTATGTTAATTGGTTTTGTACTTCTGCATGTTGGGAATCAAAATAGAATAATTATACTTTATAAGTGATCAACTAGGTTTTTAATCCCTCGCTGACACTCTTTTGGGCTAGGTTCAGTTGGAGGTCGTACATTTCACCAGCCCAATCAATCAATAGGGACAGACACGTCCCAAAATCCGTTCTCCCCCCTTCTGGTTATAATAGACCCAGAACCCCTGCATACCTTTTTTCTACCATAAGGCCTCCCTGGCTTCTTATTTAGGTTCTATCTTTTGTAGATTCAGGTCTGGAAAGTACCTTTGCCCTGCCTGATGCTGTAGCAGCTTATACTTATGCGTTGTATCCTTACTCGGCTCGGGCTCTTTTGATTGATTCCAAAGCCTAGGATCAAGACTTTCGTTCCTGGTTTTGGTCAGAGAGGGCTTTCAACCTAGAATTCCTGGGCAAAGCATTTTCTTTTCCAAAGAGTTTCAAACCGCGCAGATAAAGCATCCGATTCAGCACCCGACGAAGCAGACGCTAGAGCAGCTACTAGAGAATCCGCAGACGCGGAAGTCTCAGCCGAACAAAGGCAGTCGATACCACAGGAGAATCAACCAAATCCATATCATAGGAAAGCAGAACAATAAAAGCTCTATCCTCCGCCGATGAATAAGTAACAACAAGGGTTGGCGGTTTTAGAACATATTAAAGAGCAGCCATAGGATGAAGCAGAGTAAGAATAATAAAAGGAATGTTTAGGCTTTTTTGAACCAATAACAAAGAAAGTGGGTAGCAGGTGTGGTGTAGTAAAAGGGGTTTCGAAGCTTTCGAACCCTGTGAGGATTCAGCTTCCAATTGAGTCGGTGTTTTAAGTATAGACTTTCCACATACATAAATAGGGCTTTTTAGCCATTCGACGTTTTGTCTCTTTTTTTCCCAATGCTGCCATAAATATAAGAAAGATAAACAAGCGGCTAAGCCCCTGCTTGATAAAGCAAAACTAAAATGCGGGTAGCTCGATCGCTTCGATTGGTTTCGGTCTAATCAATGAATGTATAGGGGTCCACCTAATCTTTCCGCAGGTACGATCTAGACGACCACATTCCTGTTGGGCTAACTCGCCCAATCAATCCAATGGCTTCGCCCGTTCCAGTCCCGTTAGAGAGATCCAAAACTGGATATTCGGAGCCTATAGATCGATCCCGCGTCTATTCGTTCTCTGACCAGTTCCATATACAGGGACCATGTGCCACCAATAGCAAAATAACTGGCGGCCGAATCCAATGCCAGTCCCAGCAGTTGACTCCATTGACCGAGTATAGGCGCCATTCCGCCCGCCCGGATTGGTTGTTGCTGTTGGGAGACTGAGCTTGATTGATATGATGGAAGAACCCCCGACGGCTAGGCATTTGGTCCTCCCTACCGGTGCATCAATCCAGCGCATTTAGACCTGTCCTAGCGGATGGACAAAACCCTATCTTGGTTGGAGAAAGCCAGTCCAGAGAGTCTGGTATTTTGTTGGTAATTCCACTATCACTTGATAACTTGAAGAAAAACCTCCCTATGAAAGCCCTGTTGATAGATTCAGGCAAGCAAATATCAGACCTAAACCCGACTAGCTTCAGTTGCCTCCCTCTCTAAGAAAGTCTGACACTCGTTCTTTCACTCAGACTTGCTCCTGCAGTGGTAGTCATCGGTGGCATCTTGCCTAGAAGCGTCATCCTCGTTGATTGGGAGAAGTTCTCGATTGGATCGGATCAGAAATCCATTTTTTGATTCGGTATGGATAAAGATCCAGTCATGAGCGATAGTTCCAAGGACAGCTGACTACCGCTAAAAGTCAGGAAAAAAAGGTTGATGGATGAAAGATAAGTGGGACTTTCAAGCAAGGCCGGCATGGGCTACGTGGGCCCCTAAGACCGTCCAATATCTTATATCGATCTTGGTTCCGCGTATCGCGCTTTATCGGGTGAGAGCAAGCAGGCCCAAAAGAAAGATGAGAACCTGCCTACAAGATGTAGGTGCCATTTGTGGCAAAAGCGAGGAACGAGTGCCTTAAAGCGGAGAAGGAAAACCGCACCCTTGTCTAACGGATTGGGCTAAGAGAAGGGGAAGAGTTAGTCTTTCTGCCATCGATTACAGGCAAAGCACTTTGTGAGCATATATCTCTGGTCATCCCTTTCATTTGAATTAGGAATCTCACATCCCGATCTCTTTTTCCGCCTTTCCTGTCTTTGTTAGTCTTTAACCTTCTCTTAAGTCAGCCTAACAATAAGAAAGAGGGGGTTCCCCCCGAACCCCCCTGTCGACTGGCAGGACTGGTTACTTAGAGCATTCCCCTCAGCTAACTTCACTCACTTGAAAGCTTGAAAGAGGTCTTCCCTAGAATCTATATAATAAGGCATTCATGAGCTTACCTGTAACCTGTAACTGGACTAACCTCGCCTTGCCCTAACTCTGCTCTGGACAGCTTCTTGCTCTCTCTATTTACTTTAAAAGCGGATTAGCCGACTTTGACTTCTAGGGCTTGAAGCCTTCT